TAAACGAAATTGCATTTTTGCAACACTATAAGACTAGCACATAAACGAAACTCGCTAGACGACACTAGTCCGGTCTTTCCTGGTTTCGGGGTTTGACAGATAAAAATAGACTTGTCTGGGTCGTAGGGGGTAAGGGGGTTTATACGCGCGAAAAAAGTTAATTTTCGTAGGCAGGGGGGGCACTATAATAGGGTATTGTGGAGTAAGGAATAAAACCTTATGCACTTGATATCAGTTATGTAAGTCTTCTATCAATGTTGATGAAGTATTGGATATTTAATTTGCCAGGCAAGGAAAATGTTCAACCTTAAGAAGTTTGCATTATGAAGGAGTTAGTCAAATGCAAAGTGAAAGTAACCCCGGATAAAATATCAGATGCCTACTAAGTGAACGCTCCTCATCGGGGGTAAAGGATAATTAGGACTCCACATTAATATATGCGCAAACGCTCTTGCAGGGGGGATCAAGGGAAGTGGGGCCCTGAAGTAGGAACCAGATGCCAGGAATAGTTCATTTTGTGCGACCCCCACAATAGTTGTCCCTGATCTTATCATTCATGATATGCGCTTAATTATACTGGTTGGTGGTCTCTTACTACATTAAATAAGGGAATACCGAGTAATGTTGAGTCCTTGCATGGAAAACGTTCGAAAGAAGTAATGGGGATTATTCTATTTCTTAGGTGTTTTAGGTTGGTTTCTGAATTTCCATGTTTGTGGTTTATGTATATCTTAGTTTTATTCTTACTTGTTAAGTTTTTAAACATTTTATGGTTGTCTTTTTTAATGAAAGTAGATTCATTTTAATAAGGATATCAGGTGTAGTTAGTACCATATATTATGTAATATAATGCATAGTATGTACTATACCATAATATATGTAATATAATGCATAGTATGTACTATATCATAATATATGTAATATAATGCATAGTATGTACTATACCATAATATATGTAATATAATGCATAGTATGTACTATACCATATTATATGTAATATGATGCATATATGTACTATACCATAGTATATGTATATATTGCATAGTATGTACTAAACCATAATATATGTAATATATGCATAGTATGTACTATACTATATATATGTATGATATGCTAGTATGTACTATACCTAGATATGTAATATAATGCATAGTATGGACTAACCATACTATTGCAAATGATGCTATAGTATGTACTATACCATAATATATGTAATATAATGCATAGTATGTACTATACCATAATATATGTAATATAATGCATAGTATATACAGAGCACATGCAATGTTGTGTTATACATTATATTTACTGAATGAAGTTTACCTTAATACTTATATATGCATAATGGATACTTAAACCTATAATTTAAGTAGGCGACGCAATTAAGTTTTGACATGTTTTTGATTAAGGCGTGGTGGTGTGACAATAGTGTCTATGCTTACATATTTATGTATGTGATTTTTCAGGTTTGTTTATATAAAACTGTAGTATCAGAGGATAGTTTAATTTCAGAATGCTAGCTTTGGGAGCTAGTGGTGGGAGTTTAATTCTCTCTCCTTGGGCCTTAGGGAGGACTTAACCTTCGTTTCCGGATTACAAGACCGGCGCTTTAAATTTAAGCTACTAGGGCAGTTTCAGTTGAGCGCTTTGTTTTCTAGTCAGCCTGCTAGGGGGCTTAGTACTAAAAATAGGGTGAAGTAAAGCACGGATGCGATTTGACCAATAATGATGAAAGGGTGTTCAACAGGCATTCCTCCAATTCATGTTAAGATAATTACGTCTGCGACTAGAGTTCAGAAAAGAAATTGAGTGAGGGGTCGGAAGGTTAGGCCCCGTTGTTTGGAGGTATGAAGAATTGGGACCACTATAAGGACAAGGATTGAAAATAATAGTGCTAATACTCCTCCTAGTTTATTGGGGATTGATCGTAGAATGGCGTAGGCAAAGAGGAAGTATCATTCTGGTTTAATGTGAGGAGGGGTTACTAGCGGGTTGGCTGGGGTAAAATTGTCTGGGTCTCCTAAAAGATTAGGAGAGAACAGGGCTAATGAGGTTAGGGCTAATAGTATAACTGCAAATCCTAGTAGGTCTTTGTAAGAGAAATAAGGGTGGAAAGCGATTTTGTCCGAGTCAGAGTTTAATCCTGCTGGGTTGTTTGAGCCAGTTTCGTGAAGGAATAAAAGGTGAAGAATTGTAGCCCCTGCGATGACAAACGGGAATAAGAAGTGGAAAGCAAAGAATCGGGTTAGGGTAGCGTTGTCTACGGAGAATCCGCCTCAGATTCATTGGACTAGTTCGTTTCCTACGTATGGGAATGCGGATAAAAGATTTGTGATGACAGTTGCACCTCAGAAGGATATTTGTCCTCAAGGTAGAACGTAACCGACAAAGGCGGTTATTATTACTAAAAGAAGAAGTACTACACCGATATTTCATGTCTCTATGTAAAGATAGGACCCGTAGTATAATCCTCGGGCAATGTGAGCATAGATACAAATAAAAAAGAAGGATGCTCCATTTGCATGTATGTTTCGGATTAGTCATCCATAGTTTACATCTCGGCAGATATGGGCTACTGATGAGAATGCAGTGGCAATGTCAGATGTGTAGTGCATGGCGAGAAATAGTCCTGTAAGGATTTGTGTTGCTAAACAGAGACCTAGAAGTGATCCGAAATTTCATCATACTGAGATATTTGATGGGGCTGGTAGGTCAACGACCGCGTCGTTAGCAATTTTAAGTAGGGGGTGGGTTTTTCGTAGGCTTGCCATTAGGAGTTTTTATAGTTGAATCACAACGGTGGTTTTTCAAGTCATTAGTCTTGGTTAAAATCCAGGTAAAAATTTATGTCTTATCTTTTTTGTATATGATTAGTATTATTGATTTTAGGTTTGGTTGCGGTGGCGTCAAATCCGGCGCCTTATTTTGCAGCACTCGGTTTAGTTGTAGTTGCCGGGGCTGGGTGTGCTGTTTTGGCAGGGTCTGGGGCTTCTTTTTTGGCAGTCGTGCTTTTCTTAATTTATTTAGGCGGGATGTTAGTTGTATTTGCTTATTCAGCCGCTTTAGCGGCTGAGCCCCATCCTGAGGGGTGATGGGATGTTTCAGTATTGGAGTATGTAGTCTTTTACTTAGTGGGAGTAGGGGTTGCTGTGGCATATTTTAGTAGTGAATGATATAACTATTTATTACCCGTGGTAAGTGTTTGTAAAGAGTTTTTTGTATTATGTGAGGACACAGGGGGTGTTGGTGTGATATATTCTTTAGGTGGGGGTCTATTAGTTATTTGTGCCTCGGTGCTGTTGTTAAGCTTGTTTGTGGTATTAGAGCTTGTTCGGGGGGCCAGTCGAGGGGCTTTGCGGGCTATTTAAATTAGGGCTAAAAGTGTCGCTAGTGCGAGTGTGATAAGGAATGTGGTTAGGTATGTTTTAATTATTCCTTGCTGCGTGTCACTTGTGAGTGCGGATATTTTCAGTTGTATTGATGAAACCCCTTTGGGACCTGATGCTTCAAATCATGTTTGGTCAGCTAGCTGGTTGGCTAGTGTTTGTCCAAAAATAAGACTGATTTTTGGTGTTAGGCGGTGGATAATGGCTGGAAAATAACCTAGCATATTTGAAAAATTATGTAGTTTAATATTTGGGGTTGTTTTTAGTTGTTTTGAGGTTATGTTGGCTAGCTCTATGGCTGTAAATAAGCCGACTAGTGTAACAATAAGGGCTCCTAGTTTTAGTAGAGGAGGTATTGTCATAATAGGGGTATTAATCGGTGTTATGTTTGATGTAAGAATGAGACCTGCAATGATACTTCCTCAGGCGAGTCGTTTAATAGGGTTAATTACTTTTGGGTCGTTTTCGTTAATGGGGGATAATGGGAGGAATCGGGGGGTGCCTATGGATACAAAGAAAATAACTCGTAGGCTATAGGCGGCTGTGAAGGAAGTTGCGATTAAAGTAAGAATAAGGGCTCAGGCGTTGAGATGTGAGGTATTTAAGGCTTCAATGATTGCGTCTTTGGAGAAAAATCCGGCTAGGAAGGGAGTTCCTGTAAGGGCTAGGCTTCCAATTGTTATACATGTTGAGGTAAATGGTGCTAGGTTGTGGAGTCCTCCTATTTTTCGGATATCTTGTTCATCGTTGAGGCTGTGGATAATAGACCCTGAGCATAAGAATAGTATTGCTTTAAAGAATGCATGTGTGCAAATATGTAGGAAGGCCAATTGGGGCTGGTTGAGGCCGATTGTAACTATTATAAGTCCAAGTTGGCTGGAAGTTGAGAATGCTACAATTTTTTTAATATCGTTTTGGGTTAGAGCGCATGTAGCTGTAAATAGCGTGGTTAGTGCTCCTAAGCAAAGACAAATGGTGAGAATAGTTTTGTTAGATTCTATAAATGGGTGGAGGCGGATAAGGAGAAAAATTCCAGCTACGACTATCGTACTTGAATGTAGTAGGGCGGATACTGGGGTAGGGCCTTCTATCGCGGAAGGGAGTCATGGGTGAAGTCCAAATTGTGCTGATTTACCTGTTGCGGCAATGATTAGGCCCAGGGCGGGTAGGGTTGTGTTAAAGTTGTGGGATAAAGAAAAGATCTGTTGAATTTCTCATGAATTAATTTTAGTAGCAAATCATGCTATAGTTATAATTAAGCCGATATCTCCAACTCGGTTATAAATTACTGCTTGGAGGGCGGCGGTGTTGGCATCGGTTCGGCCGTATCATCATCCAATAAGCAGGAAGGATATGATTCCTACGCCCTCTCAACCAATAAATAGTTGAAATATGTTGTTGGCTGTGACTAGAATAATTATTGCAATGAGGAAAGTGAGTAGGTATTTAAAGAAACGGTTTATGTAGGGGTCTTCGTGTATGTATCACGCAGCAAATTCTAGAATTGATCAGGTTACATATAGGGCAATAGGTGTGAAAGTAATTGAATAGTAATCAAATTTTAGGCTGATATTAATATTGAATGTTGATGTATTTATTCAGTGTCAGTTTGTTACGATTACTTCGAGGCCTTGGTCTATAAAAATGAATGCTGGTAAAAGGCTAATTATGAAGGCAGTGCTAACTGCGGTTTTCACATGTGTAATTGCTCAGTCTTCTTTTACAGGAGTTGGGCTTATTGTTGTGAAGAGTGGATAAGCCAATAGGAAAAAGATTAGAGTTAGTGAGGAAGTAAGAACAAGTGTAGTTTGCATAGCTCTTGCTTGGATTTGCACCAAGAGTTTTTGGTTCCTAAGACCAGCGGATGACTGTTATCCTTCAGGAGCCGAGGGAGCCACAGATTTTAACTGTGGTGGAAGAGATTAGCAGTCTCTGCTGCCGCAAGCCTCTCTCCGGCGGACGAGGGGAATTTAACCCCCTTTTTTGGAATCACAATCCAACGTTTTTAGTAAACTACGTCTGCAGTAGAATCACCCTCATATAAGTTCTGGTTTAATGGTGAGAAGAATAATGGGGATTAAGTGAAGTGAAATTAAAAGGTGTTCTCGGGTGTGGTAAGGAGGTAGTGCGGTGATGTGTGTGGGGGTTTGGCCTCGTTGGGTTATGAGAAATATGTAAAGAGAATAGCTTGCGGTGATTAATGTGCCCAGCCCGGTGAGTACAATTGATCAGGGAGATCAATTAAATATTGTTGTAATAATTATTATTTCTCCTATTAAATTAGGAAGGGGGGGCAGGGCTAAGTTAGCCAGGTTGGCAATAAATCATCAGGTTGCTGTTAGTGGAAATAATATTTGTATTCCTCGTGCAAGTGCTATAGTTCGGCTGTGTGTTCGTTCGTAGCTTGTGTTTGCTAAACAGAATAATGCGGAAGATGTAAGTCCGTGAGCAATTATAAGGATGATGGCCCCTGTTATACCTCATGGTGTTTGGGTTAGAATGCCGCTTGCTACTAATCCTATGTGGCTTACGGATGAGTAAGCGATTAACGATTTAAGGTCTGTTTGGCGTAAGCAAATTGTTCCTGTTATCACGATTCCTCAAAGAGCAAGAATAATAAATGGATAAGCTATCTCTTTTGTGAGAGGGTCTAGGATGGGGGTGATGCGGATTATACCATAGCCTCCTAACTTGAGGAGTACTGCAGCTAGTACTATAGATCCGGCAATTGGTGCTTCTACATGTGCTTTAGGAAGCCAGAGATGGACTCCGTATAAGGGCATTTTGACTAGAAAAGCTAGAAGACAGGCAGTTCATCATAACTTGTCACCTCATGAAATTAAGGAGAGGGGTTGGCTGAAGTTGAGTGTAATTATTGATAGTCCCCCTGTTGTTGTTTGTAGGGCGAGGAGAGCAACTAGTAGGGGCAAGGATCCTGCGAGGGTGTAGAATAAAAAGTATGTGCCTGCGTTTAGCCGTTCTGCTTGGTTCCCTCAGCGAGTAATAATAATTAAAGTAGGTACTAATGTTGCTTCAAATATAATATAAAACATAATGATTTCTGTAGCCCCGAATGCTAAAATAAGAAAGGTTTGTAGCGAGGCTAATAAGCTGATGTAAGTTCGTTGTCGTGAAATTGGTTCGGCTTGGGTGTGGTTTTGACTGGCTAAAATTATTAAGGGGAGTAGTCAACATGTGAGAACTAGAAGAGGCGAAGATAGGGGGTCAATTGCCATGTAGTTGTTTGAAGTGCTTCATGCTGTTTCCGAGGCTCAGTTTAATCAGTTAAAGCTTAGTAAAGCAATAATGAGGCTATGAGATGTTGCAGAGCTTCATAATCATTTTTTAGGGGTTAGTCAAATTGTAGGGAATAGTATGAGAGTTGGGATGAGGATTTTTAGCATTGTAATAAGTTTAGATTTTGTAGGCGGTCTGTGCCGTGAGTCCGGGCTGTAGCTACTAGAAGGGCTAGTCCTGCGCTGGCTTCACAGGCTGAGAAGGCTAGTAATATTATTGGTGCTGGGGTGAAATTTGTTACACCTATCTGTAAAGATCAGACTGAGAGGGCAATAAAAAGTGAGAGTATTATTCCCTCCAAGCAGAGAAGGGCGGATAATAAATGGGTTCGGTGGAATGCCACCCCCATAAGGCCTAGAATGAATGCTGTGGTAAAGCTGAAGTGTGTTGGGGTCATAAGAGGATTATGGAGTTTCACCATAATTGTCTAAGCCGAAATTAGAAGTCTTTATTGGACTAATCCTCTATTCGGCCCACTCTAAGCCTCCTTGAAGTCATTCATAGATTAACCCCAGTGTTAGTAAGCCGATTACTAAAATGGCCCAGATTAAGGTGGTTTTTGGTTCTTGAAGTTGATTTCCTCATGGAAGGGGGAGGAGTAGGGCGATTTCTAGATCAAATAAGAGGAAGAGGATAGCCACTAAAAAGAATCGTATTGAAAATGGAAGGCGGGCGGAGCCTAAGGGGTCGAACCCGCATTCGTAAGGGGAGAGTTTTTCTGCATCTGGATTTATTTGGGGAAGTCAGAAAGAAACTGCTATTAATACTAATGATAAAGTAGTTGAGATTAATAGAACTGTTGTAATTAGGTTCATTATCTTTTCTTAGATTTTAACTAAGATTAAATGGTTGGAAGCCATTTGTATTGTCTTTATACTAAAAAGATTATGATCCTCATCAGTAAATTGAGACGTATAGGAATAGTCATACTACGTCTACGAAGTGTCAGTATCAGGCAGCGGCTTCAAAGCCGAAATGGTGGCTTGAGGTAAAATGGTAAAGTACTTGGCGTAGAAGGCAGACAGCTAAGAATGTTGAGCCGATGATTACATGGAGGCCGTGGAATCCTGTGGCGACGAAAAATGTTGATCCGTAAACTCCATCTGCGATAGTAAATGGGGCTTCATAATATTCTATGCCTTGGAGGAAGGTAAAGTAAAATCCTAGGAGAATTGTTAGTGTAAGGGATTGAATTGCCTGTTTTCGATCGCCTTCTATTAAGCTATGGTGGGCCCATGTAACGGTCACACCTGATGCTAGAAGAACCGCTGTATTTAGAAGTGGGACTTCAAAAGGGTCTAAAGTTGTAATACCTGTGGGGGGTCAGCAGCCTCCTAGTTCAGGAGTTGGTGCGAGGCTGGAGTGGTAGAATGCTCAGAAGAATCCTGCAAAGAAGAACACTTCTGATGTAATAAAGAGAATTATTCCGTATCGAAGGCCTTTTTGGACAGGCGGGGTGTGGTGACCTTGAAATGTTCCTTCCCGGATAATATCTCGCCATCATTGATATATGGTTAAAATTGTTAAAATTAATCCTAGGGTTGCAAGGGTAATTGAATTAAAGTGAAATCAGATTGCTGTACCAGATGTTAGTAAAAGGGCGCCGACTGCGCCGGTTAGGGGTCAAGGGCTGGGGTCTACTATATGGAACGCGTGTGCTTGGTGGGCCATTAGACGTTTTCTTGTAGGTAAAGGCTTAGAAGTAAGACAAATACGTATGCTTGGATTATTGCTACAGCAACTTCTAATAAAGTTAAAAGGAATAGTACGGTGGCAGTTAGGATTGCAACAGTAGGCATAAGTGGGAGAAGAACAAATGCTGCTGTTGCGATTAGTTGAATTAGTAAGTGGCCTGCAGTGAGGTTAGCAGTTAGCCGGACACCTAGTGCAAGAGGGCGAATAAACAGGCTAATGGTTTCGATAATGATCAGTACTGGGATAAGAGGGGTCGGTGTCCCTTCTGGGAGCAGGTGTCCCAGTGCTGCAGTTGGTTGATTACGTATACCAATAATAACAGTTGCCAATCATAATGGTACTGCGAATGCTATATTAAGAGAAAGTTGGGTTGTTGGCGTAAATGTGTAGGGTAATAGGCCTAGCATATTAAGGGTAATAAGGAAAATTATTAGAGATGTTAGTAGGACGGCTCATTTATGGCCCCCTTGGTTAATAGGCAAGAAAATCTGCTGGCTTAGTCGATTGATAAATCAACCTTGAAGGGTAAGTAGGCGGTTGTTGATTCATCGTGAGGTAGGAGTTGGATAAAGGATTCATGGGAGGGTAATTGCTAGTGCAATGAGTGGAATTCCTATGTAGGTAGGGCTTATAAATTGGTCAAAAAAGCTTAGTATCATGGTCAGTTTCAAGATTCAGGTTTAGATTTTTCGGCCCCTATAATAGTAGGTTCGTTGCTAAATTCGTGGGCTAAAACTTTTGGGGGAAGAATAATTAGAAAAGTTACTCATGAGAGAAGGAGGATTATAAATCAAGGAGCGGGGTTTAATTGAGGCATGTCACTAGAGGTGGGGCGGAGTCACCAAGCTTCAGCTTAAAAGGCTGACGCTAGACCTTTTTAGCTTCCTAGTGAGGCGTCTTCAATTATAAGTGATGATCAGTTTTCAAAATGTTCTAAAGGGACGGCTTCTACAACAATTGGCATAAAACTGTGGTTTGCACCGCAGATTTCAGAGCATTGTCCATAGAATACGCCAGGGCGAGAAGTAATAAAGGCTGTTTGGTTTAGGCGTCCGGGAACTGCGTCTATTTTTACGCCTAAGGCTGGTACAGCTCAGGAGTGGAGAACATCTTCAGCCGAGACTAAAACACGGACGGGGGACTCTATTGGTACTACCATGCGATGGTCTGTTTCTAGGAGCCGGAATTGTCCTGGTGTAAGGTCTTGAGTAGGGATTATGTATGAGTCAAAGCCTAGGTCTTCGTAGTCTGTGTATTCATAACTTCAGTATCATTGGTGGCCCATGGCTTTAATTGTTAAGTGTGGGTCATTAATCTCGTCCATGAGATAAAGAATCCGCAGAGAAGGGAGTGCGATCATAATTAGGATGACGGCTGGTAGGATAGTTCATACGATTTCGATTTCTTGCGAATCTAGGATATATTTATCGGTGAGTTTGGTTGACACCATTGAGACAATAATGTAAAGGACCAGTACGCTAATCAGTAAAACGATCATTAGGGCGTGGTCGTGGAAGTGTAAGAGTTCTTCTATAACAGGGGAGGCCGCGTCTTGCAATCCTAGTTGTGAGGGATGTGCCATTAAGCTCTGAGCTAAGGCACGCGGGGGTTTAACCCACAATTTTGCCTCGACAAGGCAAGGTAATGGTTTTACTAGTGTCTTATTTAAGAAAGTGGCAGAGTGGCCATGCAGCTGGCTTGAAACCATCTCACGGGGGTTCGATTCCTCCCTTTCTCGTTATTTTGCTTGTACTTGTACAAAAGCTGGCTCCTCAAAGGTGTGGTATGGAGGAGGGCAGCCATGCAGTCACTCTACATTTGTTATAGTTAGTTCTACCGACGAAACTTCTCGTTTGGCTGCGAATGCTTCCCACAGGATGAATAAGAACATAATTACAGCCACAAGAGAGATTAATGATCCGATTGAAGATACCGTGTTTCAAAGAGTATATGCGTCTGGGTAGTCAGAATAACGTCGAGGCATTCCTGCTAAACCTAGGAAATGTTGGGGGAAGAAAGTTAAATTAACTCCAACAAATATAATTCCGAAGTGAATTTTTGTTCAAGTGCTATGTAAGGTGTACCCTGTGAATAGGGGGAATCAGTGCACAAATCCCGCTACAATAGCGAATACAGCGCCTATAGATAGGACATAGTGGAAGTGTGCTACTACGTAATATGTGTCGTGGAGAACAATATCAAGTGATGAGTTGGCTAGGACAATGCCCGTTAATCCTCCCACTGTAAACAAGAAAATAAATCCTAGTGCCCATAGTATAGGTGTCTCTCATTTGATGACGCCGCCGTGTAAAGTGGCAAGTCAGCTAAATACTTTAACACCTGTTGGAATGGCAATAATTATTGTAGCGGAAGTAAAGTAGGCTCGGGTATCAACGTCCATTCCTACTGTGAATATGTGGTGTGCTCAGACGATAAAACCTAGGAGCCCGATGGCTATCATGGCTCATACTATTCCTATGTAACCGAAAGGTTCTTTTTTTCCTGCATAATAGGCTACGATGTGGGAAATAATTCCAAATCCTGGGAGAATTAAAATATATACTTCTGGGTGTCCGAAGAACCAGAATAAGTGTTGGTAAAGAATGGGGTCGCCTCCTCCTGCAGGGTCGAAGAAAGTAGTATTTAGGTTTCGGTCTGTAAGGAGCATTGTGATTCCGGCAGCTAGAACTGGGAGGGACAGAAGTAAAAGTACTGCCGTAATTAATACAGCTCAGACAAATAAAGGTGTTTGGTATTGTGAAATTGCAGGTGGTTTTATATTAATAGTTGTTGTGATAAAATTAATAGCCCCTAGAATAGATGAGATTCCGGCCAGGTGAAGTGAAAAGATTGTTAGGTCTACAGAGGCCCCTGCGTGAGCCAAGTTTCCTGCCAAGGGTGGGTAGACTGTTCATCCTGTTCCTGCCCCTGCTTCTACCCCAGATGAGGCTAAAAGAAGGAGAAATGAGGGGGGCAGGAGTCAAAAGCTCATATTGTTTATTCGGGGGAATGCTATGTCAGGTGCTCCAAGTATTAGAGGGACTAGTCAATTTCCGAAGCCGCCGATTATAACCGGTATGACTATAAAGAAAATTATTACAAATGCGTGGGCAGTAACAATAACGTTGTAGATTTGATCGTCTCCTAAGAGGGCCCCGGGTTGGCTGAGTTCTGCTCGAATCAAGAGGCTTAATGCTGTTCCTACTATTCCTGCTCAGGCACCGAATACTAAATAAAGGGTACCAATGTCTTTATGATTAGTTGAAAAAAATCAACGTGTGATTGCCACAGGTAGGTTGGCCGAGAGTTTAGGCGGCGGATTGTAGCTCCGATTACAGAGGTTTGAGTCCTCTTTCTACCAAGTCTGTGGTGAAGTTCATGTCGGGTTGCAAACCCGAAGACGTAGGCTAACGCCTGCCGGGGCTTTCCCCGCCTTTCCCGGATACGGCGGGGAAAGTAGGCGGATGCTCGCTGGTTGGAGCGCTTAGCTGTTAACTAAGAGTTTGTAGGATCGAGGCCTTCCTGCCTAGAAAGGCTTTAGCTTAATAAAAGTGTCTGAGTTGCATTCAGGTGATGTGGGATAAAATCCTGCAAGTCTTATCAGGAACTAGGAGGTTTTCACTCCTGCTTGGAGCTTTGAAGGCTCATGGTCTTAATGCTATCCTAAGTTCCTAGGTCATTAGAATGAAAATTGTTGGGGTGATAGGTAGTAGGCAGGTAGCCATAATAGTGAATAAAGATAGTGCGAGGGTGGGTTGTTTGTTAGGGGTGCGTCAGGGGGTGGTGGCGTTGGTGATTTGGGGGGATAGGGTGAGGGTCAGGGCGTGAGTTAGTCGGAGGTAGAAGTAAAGGCTGAGAAGAGCGGTAAGTGCAATAATAGTTGCTGTGGTAGCAAGTCCTTGATTGGCTAGTTCTTGAATAATAAGTCATTTAGGTATAAATCCTGTTAGAGGGGGGAGTCCTCCTAGTGATAACATTACTAAACAGGTGAGTGCTGTGAGTGTGGGGGCTTTGGTTCAAGCGGAGGCCAGGGTGATGATTTTTGTTGAGTTAATGTTGTTTAACATAAGGAAAGCTGCGGTGGTTATTACAATATATGTAATTAGAGCAATAAGAGTTATTTGAGGGGCTATTTGGGAAACAAGGATTATTCATCCTAGGTGGGCAATAGATGAGTAGGCTAGAATTTTTCGTAGTTGGGTTTGATTTAAGCCTCCTCAGCCTCCAACTAGGGTTGAGCATAATGCTAGTGCTGTGAGTAGAAATGGATGGGTATTGTTGGCTGTCTGAATAATGAGGGCTAGTGGGGCTAGTTTTTGTCAGGTTGATAAAATTATTCCTGTTGTTAAGGTGATCCCTTGAAGGACTTCTGGGAGTCAAAGGTGGAGGGGGGCTAGACCAATTTTTAGTGCTAGGGCTGTTATAGTAATGGTTGAGGTAATTGGGTGTGATATTTGGTTAATGTCTCATTGTCCACAAATTCATGCGTTGGAAGAAGCGGCAAATAGGATTATGGCTGCTGCTGTTGCTTGAATAAGAAAGTATTTGGTGGTGGCTTCTACTGCTCGTGGATGGTGTTTTTGGGCTATTAGTGGAATAATGGCAAGAGTATTAATTTCTAGGCCTATTCATGCTAGTAGTCAGTGGGAGCTTATAAAAGTGAGGGTGGTTCCAAGTCCTAGGCTAATGAGCAGAATGCTGAGTACGTGGGGGTTCATTAGTATGGGAAGGGTTTTAACCAACATGTTTGGGGTATGGGCCCAAAAGCTTATTTAGCTGACCTTACTAGAAAGTGGTGTAGAGGAAGCACTCAGAGTTTTGATCTCTGTGGGAAGGGTTCAATTCCCTTGTTTCTAAGGAGCTGAGGGGAGTTTAACCCCTGTGGTTCACTCTATCAAAGTGTCCCTTAGGCGTTCAGGCACAGTTCCTTTATAGCTGAGGGGGAAGACCTGCAGTGGCTAAAGGGATGGCGGTGTGTCATATAATAAGTGCTAATGTAAGTGGTAGGAAATTTTTTCATACAAGATGTATAAGTTGGTCGTATCGAAATCGTGGATATGAGGCTCGTACTCATAAAAATAAAGCGGACAGTAGGGCAGCTTTAATTATAATATTAATGGTAGTTAGTTCTGGTAATATTGGTAAGTTGGTGGCTCCTATAAATAAAATGGCTGATAGTGTATTTATAAATAAGATGTTAGCGTATTCTGCAAGAAAGAATAGAGCGAATGGGCCCCCTGCGTATTCTACGTTAAAACCGGAGACTAATTCTGATTCTCCTTCGGTTAGGTCAAAGGGGGCTCGGTTTGTTTCGGCTAGTGTAGAGACAAATCATATTGCTGCTAGGGGCCAGGCTGGGGCTAGGAGTCAAATGCTTTCTTGCGTTACGCTAAACATAGTTAAGGTAAATCCTCCTGTAAATACAATTGTTGAGAGGAGAATTAGTCCTAGTGCTACTTCATATGAAATGGTTTGAGCTACTGCTCGAAGAGCACCAATTAGTGCATATTTGGAGTTAGATGCTCATCCTGAGCCTAAAATAGAGTATACGGCCAAGCTTGATAGTGCTAGAATAAATAGTATGCTTAAGTTTAAATCTGTAACAGGGTAGGGCATGGGGAGGGGAGCTCATAAGGTGAGTGCTAGGGTAAGTGCGAGAGTGGGGGTAGCTAAAAATAAAAAGGGGGAGGAGGTGGACGGTCGGATGGGCTCTTTGATAAATAGTTTAACTCCGTCTGCAATTGGCTGAAGTAGTCCGTAAGGACCAACTACGTTAGGGCCTTTTCGTAGTTGTATATAGCCTAGAACTTTTCGTTCGACAAGGGTTAAGAAGGCAACTGCTAATAGTACGGGCACAATGTAAGCTAAAGGGTTAATAATGTGGGTGATGATGGTGCTTAGCATAGTTAGGGGGAGGATTTGAACCTCCGGTATGAAAGGCTTAGGCTTTCTGCATTTACCGGGCTCTGCCACCCTAGCGCGAATTATTTCGTGACCCTGGTCGCGGGTCTGGGGGGTGCCCATCTTTGTCTGTTTTAGCTGTTTTCAACAGGTAGATGGGAGGCTTGTTATTAACATGGGCCTCCCCACCCCGGTCCTTTCGTACTAGGGGTGGTTGCTTTACAGATAGAAACCGACCTGGATTACTCCGGTCTGAACTCAGATCACGTAGGACTTTAATCGTTGAACAAACGAACCCTTAATAGCGGCTGCACCATTAGGATGTCCTGATCCAACATCGAGGTCGTAAACCCCCTTGTCGATATGGACTCTGAAAGGGGATTGCGCTGTTATCCCTAGGGTAACTTGGTTCGTTAATCGGCTTTGGCCGGATCATTTCAGTCAAAATTTTTGTGACTTAGAGTTGTAACTCTTAGTTTCAGGATTTCCCTGATCTGCTCGGGAGCTTTGTTATCTCCCGTGGTCGCCCCAACCTAAGACTATTATGCCAGGCCCATGGGTGTTTGGGGTATATGTAATTTATTGCTTTTCATGGTTGGTTAGTGTCTAAAGCTCCATAGGGTCTTCTCGTCTTGTATAATTATGTCCGCTTCTGCACGGACAGATCAATTTAACTGACTGGAAAAAAGAGACAGTTAAACCCTCGTTATACCATTCATACAGGCCTTCATTTAAAAGGCAATTGATTGCGCTACCTTCGCACGGTTAGGATACCGCGGCCGTTAAACTTTTGGTCACAGGGCAGGTGGGACCTCTTATACAATAGAGTTGGCAAGAGGCGATGTTTTTGGTAAACAGGCGGGGTTTAGGTTTGCCGAGTTCCTTTTTTTTCTTTTAGTCTTTCCTTGGTTTAGCACTCCTGTGTGGGGTTAACGATTAGGGGGACATGTTTTTCCTGGCCTTCTACGGCGGTAATGTGGGGCCCTCTGTTATTGGGTTCGTTAATTGTCGGTAGTGGGTCTAATTCGATTTACACTTGTGCGGGGAGAAGTTCAAACTTCTTGTTACTCATTTCAGCATAATCTCTTCTATGGGGGCATAGAAAGGCCCATTTATGTTAGGGATTTTGGAGTGTTTAATATAATAATAGGGTTATTTTGGTCTGAGCTTTAACGCTTTCTGGTCGGGTGGCTGCTTTCAGGCCCACTGAGACCTGTGGCCTTTACTGATTATGTTCCTTAATCTCCTTTATAAGGTTGTGTCCTTTATCAGGGGAGCTGTACCTCCCCTGATTAACTCCCGCTTAATAGCTCTTTGTCTTTTGTAGTAAAACTGCTGTGAGTTGGGCTATACGGGGCTGAACTTTTATTCATTTATTTGGGCAACCAGCTATAACCCGGCTCGGTAGGTCTTTTGCTTCTACTCGGGGATCTTCCCACTCTTTTGCCACAGAGACGGGTTGGCCCTTGATAGGCTGTCCCGGAGTAGCTCGTCGGGTTTCGGGGTTACAAACTAGAGGTCACTTTGCATGTATTTTACTAGCTGAATCATGATGCAAAAGGTACGAGGAGTGTCTCTGCTTTTTTGTGCTTTAATGAATTTTTTCATTTCTTTTTCAGCTTTCCCTTGCGGTACTTTGTCTATGGCTTCGTGGATCCTTTTTTGTCGCCCGTACTGGGGTAGTCAAATGATTTGGTTTGTGGGTGTTTTGTATATGAGTAGTTAAAAAAATGTTTTGTTTTGCTAAGATGTTTGAGCTAGCTTTCTAGCTTAGGACGACCCAATTTGCATGGATGTGGACTCAGTGTAAGGGAGTTGCCTAACTATCTCGGCCACGTCCTAGTTATTCCAAGTGCACCTTCCGGTACACTTACCATGTTACGACTTGCCTCCCCTTGTTATGTTTTATGATGTTATTTACTTTGGTGTGTAAGTGTTTGGGGAGAGTGACGGGCGGTGTGTGCGCGCCTCAGAGCCGGCTTCAAAGGGGCACTCTATTCCTCTTTTACTGCTAAATCCACCTTTGAATTACCGTTTCAGGTGACTTTCCGTGAATATCCTGTATCAGGTAATGTAGCCCATTTCTTCCCACTTCGTATGCTACACCTCGACCTGACGTTTTGGAAAGTTTCCATTTTGCTTACTTTTTTCCCTTCACAGGGTAAGCTGGCGACGGTGGTATATAGGCGGAATAGGCAAGAAGTGGTGAGGTTTAACGGGGGTTATCGGTTCTAGAACAGGCTCCTCTAGGGGGGTCTGAGGCACCGCCAAGTCCTTTGGGTTTTAAGCTGGTGCTCGTAGTTCCCTGGCGGATACTAATTGTATGAGAGTATCAAGGTTTATGGCTGGGCATAGTGGGGTATCTAATCCCAGTTTGTGCCCCAGCTATCGTGGGTTCTGGTAGGCGCTGGTAAAGCTACTTTCGTATAGTGGAGTTCTGGCCCCCGGATGCGTATGACAGTCTGGGGGGCTTTCGGCTTTAGTTTTGTAATTCCATAACCACTCTTTACGCCGTGTGAGTCAACTAGGGTCTCTCGTATAACCGCGGTGGCTGGCACGAGTTTAACCGACCCTCTTAACCCTAACTAAGTCAAGTTTTCACTTATGGCTTAATGTCTGTCACTGCTGAATTCCCTTGGGGGTGTGGCTGAGCAAGGCGTTTTGGGCTAAGTTATTGTGCCTGATGCCGGCTCCCTATTTCCGTATGGGAAGTTGGGGGCATTCTCACAGGGTTGCGGAGACTTGCATGTGTAAGTGGGGTTAAAGCTGATACTAAGGCTAGGACCAAACCTTTATGCTTGTGGAACTTTTTAGGGTTCATCTTAGCATCTTCAGTGCTATGCTTTAATTTAAGCTACATGAGC